AGGTCGTGTGAACCAAAAACCTATTAATAGATAAGAACACATTCCAACCAATTCCCAAAAAATATAAATTTGTATCAAATTAGAACTAGTAACTAATCCCAACATTGAAGTATTGAAAAAACTCATATAAGCAAAAAATCTCAAATAGCCTTGATCATGAGACATATAATTATCACTATAAATAAGAACCATAATTCCAACTGTAGTAATTAATAGTAACAAAATAGAAGTCAATGGGTCAATCAAGTGTCCGAATTCTAAAGAAAAATCATTAGTGATGGTCCACGACCATATATATTGATAAATAGAATTACTATTTATTTGCTGAATAAACAAATCGGTTGAAAAAATAAGCACTATACTTAACAATAAAATACTCGGAACCGCCCACCGACGACGAAGTTTTTTTGTTGCCGCCGAGAAAAGTAGAAGTCCCACTCCTATTAACATAGGAACTGCAAGTGTAACGAAGGGTATGATCCACGAATATTGATATATATGTGCCATAACTTGATTAATGATTAATTCTTTCTTGGTTCTGATTCATCGGCTCTTATCTCTTGTTATTTTTAAATTTTATTGAATGGATTTGCCAAAAAAAAAGAATAATTAATAATAATGATATTCAAAACTTAAATAGAAATTTTTCTTCATAATTATTCTGAATTTTTTTCAAAATACTTTACATATTCCAATTAAGAAGTTAGAATTGGTCAAATAATATACGACGATACTAATGAAACAAGACACTAATAAAAGAAAATTTACTCTAAAATTCGATTATTGCTGTGGATTGCAAAAATTTATATCCAGAGAATTTATATACAAAGGATAAAGAATTATATTAAAAGTAGTACTTAATTTGAATTTTATAAAAATGATAAAAAAAATTCTTTTTCAAAAATTCTTCAACATTCAATAAAAAAGTAATAATAAAAAAAAGAATTCTTTTTTTTTATTACTTTTTTCAAGTCAGAATTATTAATGATTGTATTTTATTTTGACCCAGATTTAATGCCTTCTCTTTTGTTTATAACAAATCCTATGTATGATATTGGGCGCTTTACGTTTACATAAGATAAAAGGACAAAAAGAATTAATAAAAAGGAAAAAGAGAATTAATAAAATATCTTTTACATGAAATGGTTTTTAGAAAATCATATATTTTTTAAAAATAAAAATTGATTAATAATTTTGCATTTTCAAATTCAACTTCAATAAATTTAATTTCAATTAGGGAGACCCTCTCTTCGAGCTTAACCAATTCCTAGAAAAAAAAAAGAAAAAAAAACATTTTCATGGGGATAAAAAACTAAAGTTTTTGATGTATTTTATTCTATATAAATTCTATATATAAATTATTCTATATATAAATACAGTATGACGAAAAAAAGAAGAAATCTAACTACGAACTAATAAAAAGCAATGGTTAGGCTTTGTAGGAAGCAAATAGAATTTAACGACTAAATAACTAGATAATAAAGAACAATTTTTTTTTTTAACACTATACGACAATATATGTCTTTCACATCCACTTCTAACAATAAAATAAATAATCTCTTTAATGTTGAATGGCAGTTCCAAAAAAACGTACTTCTATTTCAAAAAAGCGTATTCGAAAAAATATTTGGAAAAGAAGGGGATATTGGACCGCGTTGAAAGCTTTTTCGTTAGCAAAATCTCTTTCTACAGGTAATTCAAAAAGTTTTTTTGTGCAACAAATAAAAAATCAAACATCGGAATAATCTAACTCGGCTTGACATCGGAAAAAGATTGAATTTTATTTAGCATTTAAATTTGATTTAGCATTTAAAATAAAAAATATATACGAATATATACATAACGAATATATACATCGATATAATATTCTATACAATATTCTATACAATATATACAGAATATGATATACATATACTTTGAATAGAAAATAAATAAATATATAACTATAAAGAATATAGAATAAATAGAAATTTAATTATATAATTTCTATATAATTTTATATAATTTCATAATTTCCAGCCTTTATTGAGATAATCAATACAAAATTGACCCTTTTCCCCCCTTATCCTATGGATATGTGGAATCTAATTTGGATATTGAATTCTAAAAAGGGATACTTTTTGTTTTTGTTTGCAAAAAAAAAAAAAGAAGACACAAAGTTCGTCTTTTTGATTTTTAGCAAATTTTCTCATTTCCGGGATGGGGATTCTTATTTTCCCCATCCAGCCCTTTGTCACAATAATACGAAATATTAATAAGTTTTTAATAAGTTTTTGAATAGATGAATAAAAAAGAGCCGATCTAAAATCATTAGTAAAAAAAAACTAATCGTTAAAAACAAAAATTATTAATTTTTAAGTCACCCTCCTTAAAAATATTATTTTAAATAACTAATAAAAATATTATTTTAAATAACTAATAAGCTCCCCTTTCTATCCAATTAATAAAATTTGCATATTGCATATTTAGTTTAGATAGATATGTATATAAGAGGTTATTTTTGAATGATTTTTTTTACACTATATATTTGGACTGGAAGATGGATCTCAAGATATATATTAAAATTTAGACAATATTAAAAAAAAATCACGAAATTTTTTTGTTATATGATATGCCCAACTCAATACCTAATTAAATTGTTAAATTCAATCTTAACACAAATTCTTTAAGCCCTGAAATACTAAGGATTATTAAATAAAATAGTTTCATAAATCTAAAATTGTAATCCATAAAAAAAAATTCTATTTTTTTTTTAGCCCTAGTCATAGACTGCAATAAGAATTATATTATTTACAAGGGTTTCGTTGTATAAGAGTATAAGAGTCGAAACTACAAAAAAACAACATTGTTAAGTTAATCAAAATTGACACATTAAATAATAATAAAGATTATTATGAAAATACCCAAAGCATCAATTATTTCAATTAAATAAATTATTTAAATGAAATAATTGATGCTTTGATTCATTAATTTTTATGTTTTCGAAATAAAAAAAAAATATTGGAGCTACGCTACTAAAATTAAAGCTCGACGATTGAATCAAAATTGGTTATTATGATTTTGAGCAAGCCGCTATGGTGAAATCGGTAGACACGCTGCTCTTAGGAAGCAGTGCTAGAGCATCTCGGTTCGAGTCCGAGTGGCGGCATAATATAATGTCTTATCTTTTCATTTCCTTTTCAAGAGGATACAATACGCCCTATAATGATAATGAATTCAATTCATGATTTCAATTATGTATAATGTATAATTAAAGAATCCTACCCTTTTGTTAATTTGTTAAGGATTTTTATGATATTTTTGACTTTAGAACACATATTAACTCATATTTCTTTTTCGGTTGTTTCAATTGGAATTCTAATTCATTTAATGGCCTTATTAGTCGACGAATTTGTAGGACTTTATGCTTCGTCAAAAAAGGGCATGAGAGCTGCTTTTTTCTGTATAACAGGATTATTAGTTACTCGTTGGAGTTATTCGGGACATTTACCATTAAGTGACTTATATGAATCATTAATCTTTCTTTCATGGGGTTTTGCAATTATTCATATGGTTCCCTATTTGAAAAAAAAAAAAAATTATTTAAACATAATAATTGCCCCAAGTATTTTTTTTACCCAAGCGTTTGCTACTTCGGGTTTTTTAACTAACCTTCATCGATCTGAAGTCTTAGTACCTGCTCTCCAATCCCGGTGGTTAATGATGCACGTAAGTATGATGGTATTTGGCTATGCAGCTCTTTTATGTGGATCATTATTATCAGTATCCCTTCTAGTAATTACATTTTACAAAATCATAAGAACTTTGGATAGTGCTAAAAGTAATAATTTATTATCTAGTTCATTTTCCTTTGGTAAGAGCCAATACATGACGAAAAAAAATAATATTTTTAAAAATACTTCCTTTCTTTCTTCTAGAAATTATTACAGGTCTCAATTGATTCAACAATTAGATCAGTGGGGTTATCGTATTATTAGTATAGGGTTCATTTTTTTGACCATAGGTATTCTTTCGGGAGCGGTCTGGGCTAATGAAGCCTGGGGATCATATTGGAATTGGGACCCAAAAGAAACTTGGGCTTTTATTACTTGGGCCATATTCGTGATTTATTTCCATATTCGAACAAATAAAAATTCTGATGAGGGTTTCAATTCTGCAATTGTTGCTTCTATGGGCTTTCTTATAATTTGGATCTGCTATTTTGGAGTTAATCTATTAGGACTTGGACTACATAGTTATGGTTCATTTACATTAACATCAAATTGATGAAGGGATCTGTCGCATATAACTATAGGACAACATATACAAGGGGGACAACATATACAAGAAGTTTTAGGTAATTCTTTGAGAACTTTTTGAATCACTACATTACTTGATTCAAAAAATTCTCAAAAGGGGGCAAAGGCATAAAGGTGTGTAGAATTGATTTTTTTTTTAACTTAAATTTAAATGAAAAGGAAAAAAAAAGAGATTTTTTTTATTGTTAAAGTTTTCATTTTTAAAAAAGAATAGGATTCCTTTTTCATTTTCTGTTTTATTTCGAAAAACTACCTATAAAAAAACGGAAATAGAATAGCCTCAACCTTGTCAACTGATAATGAGAAAACGCAATCCGGATAAATACCAATACCTATTACAGGAAGAAGGATAGCGATCGAAACAAATAACTCTCGTGGTCCAGAATCAAAAAAATAAGAATTTTGGGCATTAAACAGCTTGTATCCATAGAACATCTGGCGTAACATAGATAATAAATAAATAGGAGTTAGGACGATTCCAACCGCCAGTACAAAAGTAATTAGTATTTTTGGCATTAAAAGATATTTTTGGTCAGTAATTATTCCAAAAAATACTATCAATTCAGCAAAAAAACCGCTCATGCCCGGTAATGCAAGAGACGCTAGCGATAAGATACTGAATAACGTGAATATTTTTGGCATTGGGGCAGCCATTCCGCCCATTTCGTCGAGATAAAGAAGACGTATTCTATCATAACTCGTTCCCGCCAAGAAAAAAAGTGCAGCGCCAATAAATCCATGTGATATTATTTGTAAAATGACTCCATTGAGTCCCATCTCGCTTAGAGAGCAAATTCCGATAATTATGAAACCCATATGAGATACAGACGAATAGGCTATTCTTTTTTTTAAATTTCGCTGACCAAGAGATGTTAAAGCTGCATAGATTATTTGTATTGCGCCCGCTATTATCAACCAGGGCGAAAATATCGAATGAGCATGGGGTAGTAATTCCATATTGATTCGAACCAACCCGTATGCTCCCATTTTTAATAAGATTCCGGCTAGAAGCATACAAGTACTGTAATGTGCTTCTCCGTGGGTGTCTGGTAACCATGTATGTAAGGGTATAATCGGTGACTTGACAGCAAACGCAATAAGAAATCCAATATAGAATATTATTTCCAGAGCCATGGGATATGATTGATTGGCTAATGTTTCAAAATTAAATGTTGGTTCCTTGGTACCGTATAAAGCGATACCTAAAGCCCCCATTAATAAAAAAACAGAACTTCCCGCAGTATACAAAATAAACTTTGTAGCTGAATAGAGACGTTTCTTTCCTCCCCACATGGCTACAAGCAGATAAACGGGAATTAATTCTAATTCCCACATGATGAAAAAAAGTAAAAGATCTTGAGAAGAAAATAATCCTATTTGACCACTATACATTGCTAACATTAAAAAATGGAATAATCGGGAATCCCGAGTAACTGGCCGAGCCGCTAAAATAGCTAAAGTAGTGATAAACCCTGTCAGTAAAATAGGTCCGAGAGAAAGTCCATCTATTCCCAATCTCCAGTAAAAATCAAAAAAATGGATCCATTTATAATCTTCTATTAATTGGGTTAATGGATCGTCCAATTCAAAATAATAAGAGAATGTATAAGTCATTAAAAGTAATTCTACTATACATATAAAAATAGTATACCACCTAATTACCTTATTTCCTCTATGCGGGAGAAAAAAAATTAAGGAACCTGCGGATATTGGTAAAACTACAAACATTGTTAACCAAGGAAAAGACTTCATGGTAAAAACAAGATAACTTGGACCAGAAAAACCCTTAATCAAAAAAATTCTCTTTTTTTGATTAAGGGTTTTTGTCGGTAAACAAAAAATCAAATGTATTCAAGTGGTATTTTCTGGAAAGTATCAATAAGCTAGACCCATGCTTCTAGTTGTTTCATGCCATAAATAAACTCGAACACTTAAAAAATCTGTTGGACAGGCGGATTCACATCTCTTACAGCCAACACAATCTTCTGTTCTTGGAGCAGAGGCAATTTGCTTAGCCTTACACCCGTCCCAAGGTATCATTTCTAATACATCTGTGGGGCAGGCGCGGACACATTGAGTACAACCTATACATGTATCATAAATCTTTACTGAATGTGACATTGGATTTAGAATTTTTTTTTAACTTTATACTTTTTCGATCTAGTAAATTTCTACAATGAATCATATATGTGAATACCAGATGAATCAATGATTTACCAGACTTGTGCTATTCAATTCCGGATCGACTCGGGAGATATAACCAAGATGCTTTAATTTAATTTATTCGTTTTTCGCAAACATGATCTGATTGGTTCCGTATCCGTATCATATATACCAATTCAATTTGATTAATAGAAAGGTTCTATTTCTATATATATATAAATATTATATATATGTATTTATATAGAAATTTCTATTTTCTATTCTATTTTATATGATTAATACTACTTATTCAACAAATTGGATTGATTGATACGAGTTGATTTTCTATTACGATAAATTGACGAAACAATAGCCAATCCAATAGCGGCTTCAGCGGCCGCGATAGCTATAATAAAAATTGAGAAAATATTTCCTTTTAATTGGCGACTATCAAAAAAATCAGAAAATGTTACAAAATTTATATTAACCGCATTCAGTATAAGTTCAAGACACATAAGAGCTCGAACCATATTTCGACTCGTAATCAATCCATAAATACCGATAGAAAATAAATAGACACTCAAAACAAGTACATATTCCCGCATCATCGGTCAACTCCTTATCAATTTCGATTTATTACCAATCTATTTATTTCTTGTGTACTTGGTTTATGAAATTCTTATTCTAGTCAATCCAATATGTTGATATTGAATTCTTATTCATATTGAAATAAATCGAATAAACAAATCTCTACATGAATAATCCTCAAATTCAAATAGAATTAAAGTCAAATGAATGTAATAAGATCGAGCAACAAACAAGTTGAATTTGGATTTTAATTGCTAATTCCAAAGATTTATTATTGATGAGCCACAGCAATAGCACCTATCAAAGCAACTAAAAGAATTATTGAAATGAATTCAAATGGAAGGAAAAAATCGGTTGATAAATGAATTCCAATTTGTTGACTATTACTTATCCAATCCTGCTCTATAATCTGGTTTTTTCTTGTAGTCCAAATAACCCCGTACCATGACGTATCTGGAATAATAGTAATTAGTGAAACAAAAATACTTGTACAAATTAAGGAAGTAAACCCATTCCCAACGGTCAAAATATTAAAATCTTTGTAATATTCTGAAGTATTCATGAACATCACAGCAAATAGAATTAAAACGTTTATAGCTCCCACATAAATAAGTAGCTGCGCGGCAGCTACAAAATGAGAATTTGATAAAATATAGAATAAGGATATACAAACGAGAACCAATCCCAACGAAAAGGCAGAATAAATTGGGTTGGTAAGTAATACCACTCCTAGACTTCCTAATATAAGACCTAATCCCAGAAAAACTAAAAGAAAATCATGTATTGGTCCAGGCAAATCCATTGTACGTAAAATAAAAGATAAAAAATAAAATTGTTTTTTCATGACCTTATTGACCTCACCGGGAAAAGCCCTTTTTTAGATTTTTTTAGAATAGGGTGATAATTGAATTAAACCCTAAAGGTTGGAAATTATTGTAGGTACAACTATTAAACTTATCTTATTCTTTCTCAAAAAGGGTAATGATTAGAAATTATTCTATATAAATAGATATAAATAGAAATGAAAAATAGAAATTTTGAAATAACTATGGATAGAACAGAACTCGGGGTATATTACTAGATTTTCAATCCAAATTAAGCCATGCTGCGGTTCTCACTAACCAATCAAATAACTGGTTGAGTTTTGTAGTTATTGAATACACAAAATGAAAAAATCATTCCCCCCTTTTTCGGTCAAAATGGAATCTTAGTTTATGAATTGGAAATTGTTCTTTAATTAATCTTTAATCAAAGGAGATTTCGCGTTTTGTTTTGATGAGATGAATTCAAAATTGTTCGAATTGTATAATCGTCAATTATTGACATTGGTAAACGCCCTAAAGCAATTTGATTATAATTCAATTCGTGACGATCATAAGTAGAAAGTTCATATTCTTCAGTCATTGATAAACAATTTGTTGGGCAATACTCAACACAGTTACCACAAAATATACAGATTCCAAAATCAATACTATAATTAAGCAATCGCTTCTTTCGAATATCGGTTTCCAATTTCCAATCAATAAGAGGTAGATCAATAGGACATACGCGAACACATACTTCACAAGCAATGCATTTATCAAATTCAAAATGGATTCGACCACGAAAACGTTCAGATGTGATTAATTTTTCATAAGGATATTGAATAGTTACGGGCAAACGATTTATGTGGGATAAGGTAATCATGAAACTTTGGCCAATGTACCTAGCGGCTCGTATGGTTTGTTGACCATAATTCATGAACCCAGTTACTAGGGAGAACATATAGGGAATATCTATGAATAATCTTATGTTTATTTATTTCTCTTGTTTTGTTTGAGACAAGACAGAATATAGAAAAGCATTTCTTTATAGTGAAAGGAGTTGGGAAGAAGTTGTTAATAATAAATTTCCGAGAGAAATAGGTAAAAGAAATTTCCAACCAAGATTTAATAATTGGTCCATTCTTAGTCGAGGCAAAGTCCATCTTGTTGTGATCGAAATGAACAAGAACAAATAAGTTTTAACCAATGTAATAAAGATACCAATTGTTACCCCGAAGACTCCACCGACGTTATTTATTTCAAAAAAGTCTGGAAGGGAAATGGCGGGAATAGATATATTCCAACCTCCAAAGTAAAGAACTGTTACAAATAATGACGAAACTAATAAGTTTAGATAGGAAGCAATATAAAATAAACCAAATTTGATACCCGAATATTCGGTTTGATACCCTGCCACTAATTCTTCTTCTGCTTCTGGTAAATCAAAGGGTAATCTTTCACATTCTGCCAGGGACGAAATTAAAAAAATGATAAACCCTATAGGTTGGCGCCACAAGTTCCATCCCCACAAACCATATTTTGATTGCGCCTCAACTATATCAACTGTACTTGAACTGTTAGATAATCATAGTCGATGATAACATCACTGTTCCGATCGCTATTACAGAACCGTACATGAGATTCTCACCTCATACGGCTCCTCTAAGGCCATAAATAAATCTAAGGACCGGGTCGTATTATTTATTTTAATACATATATTTATCGGATTTAGCAGATAAATACGATAAAAATGGATCGAACGTTCCCTAATTCGACCAACGCAATTCTATCTGTTATAATACTAAAAATAAAAAAGTACTTCTGAATTGATCTCATCCTTTAAGAATTGAAATTTTTCTTTTTTGGGTAATAACTTATACTTCAATAAAATATTCAATAAAATATTCCTTGTAGAAATAGCAATAGCTATTTCACCCTATCTTTTTTCTTTTTTGATTACGAAAAAGAATTAGACATTTCCTTAGTTTATGCATTATGATACGAATTTGATTTCCATAAACATAAATATGGATATAGGAAAAATCAAATAAATAAAAAGGAAAAAGGATCCCTTTTTTCTATTGTAAACGTATTATATTCTTTGTTTCGCTCCTATTCTTCTTTCTGAAAAAGGGGAAGGGGTCAAAAAATGAAAATAATAAAAAAAAAGAAAGCAAAGGATTATTTCGTTCCTGATAGTCATTTCTTTAATCAGTGGGCGGGAGGATACTCTGAATCGGAATTATGTTATGGGGAGTACTGCCCGATCATTTCTACGAATTAAAAGCCCCAATTAATATTCTTTTTATATTATTATGTTGAAATATCTTTGTCGAAATATCTTTCTATTCTTTTTTTATAATTTTGAAAATCTCTATTACCAATCCTTTGTGTATCTTGGTGTTCCTAACCATCCACTTATTTTTGCTCAATTACTCGCTAGTTAGCATTATGGTAATACAGATAAATGATAGTGAAAACTCAATAAAGTTGATCTTGAGCCCGCTTCAAGCCAGGATGAATAATCAACCAATCTTGGGGCAACCGCTTTCGTCTTATTATGTTTAGTTTAGTTCTGCTTTACTCTTGTACATAGGAAATGAGTCTCCATTTTTTACGCCAAAAGTTCAAGCTGTTTTATTTCACTCATATAACTATCCAATTTCGTTCATGAACCAAAAAAAAGGAAATATAGTCAATTCATTTCATTTTGCCTTTTTCTGTTCTTAAATTTTCTTACAAAAAAGTTTATCTTTCAACGAATCGCACGTAGAGATATGGATAATACACAGAGAGTTAAGGGTATTTCATAACTAATAGATTGAGCAGTAGCTCGAAGACCACCTACAAAAGAATATTTATTATTTGATCCATAACCTGACATAAGAAGACCGATGGGAACAATGCTTGAAATGGCAATCCATAAAAAAACACCAATTTTTAGATCAGCTAAAACAAAATGATATCCAAAAGGAATTACTGCATAGCTTAATAAAGTTGATATGACTGCTATAGATGGCCCGATACTGAATAACCGAGTATCCCCCCTTGAGGGAAAAAGATTCTCTTTGAAAAGTAATTTTGTTCCATCGGCTAACGCTTGAAGAACTCCAAAAGGACCGGCATATTCAGGTCCAATACGTTGTTGTATTCCTGCAGATATTTCTCTTTCTAACCACACAATTACTAGTATGCCTAGTGTGATTACCAGTACAAGAGTCAAAATAGGAACAAGCATCCATATAATTTCATAGATCTCGTTGATGGAGTCTAATCTGGAAAAAGAGTTGATAGCTTGTACTTCTCTCGTATTAATGACTTCCGGTGTATCAATTATCATTTCAACGATCAACTTCTCCCATAATGATATCTATACTACCTAGTATTGTCATAATATCAGCCAATTTCATTCTTTTAACTAGTTGAGGGAGAATTTGCAAATTGATAAAACCCGGTGGGCGAATTTTCCATCTCCACGGAAAACTGCTCTGATCCCCGATCAGAAAAATGCCCAATTCTCCTTTTGGGGCTTCGACTCTTACATAAAGTTCTTGTTTCGGCAATTCAAAAGTAGGAGAAGTTTTTTTACTAATGAATCGATATTCAAAATCATTCCATTCTGGACCCTTTTCGCTATCAAAACATCTAACTTCTAGATTTTCGTAGGGTCCCCCTGGAATTCCTTCCAAAGCCTGTTGAATAATTTTTATGGATTCTGTCATTTCACCAATTCGGACTAAATAACGAGCCAGCGAATCTCCTTCCTTTTGCCACTGGACTTCCCAATCAAATTCTTCGTAAGACTCATAATGATCAACCTTACGGAGATCCCATTGTATTCCAGAAGCTCGTAGCATTGGTCCTGATAAACCCCAATTGATTGCTTCCTCTGCAGCAACAATACCTATTCCCTCAACTCGTTCTAAAAAAATAGGATTTCGCGTAATAAGTTTTTGATATTCAGCAACTTTTTGTAAAAAATAATCGCAAAAATCCAAACATTTATCTATCCATCCGTGAGGTAAATCAGCCCCTACCCCCCCGATACGAAAATAATTATGCATCATTCTCATCCCAGTGGCAGCTTCGAATAAATCATATACTAATTCTCTTTCTCTAAAAATATAGAAGAACGGAGTTTGTGCACCGATATCCGCCATAAAAGGTCCAAGCCATAATAGATGAGAAGCTATACGACTCAACTCCAACATAATTACTCTGATATAGCTAGCTCTTTTAGGTACCTGAATATTTCCTAAATGCTCTGGACCATTTATTGTTATTGCTTCTGTGAACATAGTAGCTAAATAATCCCAACGTGTTACATAAGGCAAATACTGTATAATTGTTCGGTTTTCCGCAATTTTTTCCATTCCTCTGTGTAAATAACCTAATATTGGCTCACAGTCAATAACATTTTCACCGTCTAGAGTAAGGATAAGTCGAAGAACACCATGCATTGATGGGTGGTGGGGACCCATGTTGACTATCATAAGATCTTTTCTTGTAGTTGGTACATTCATAGAGGTTTCCTCGATTCATTCTTCCATGAATTAATGAAAACGAAAAAAAAAAAGTTCATCAAAATCCAAGATCTAATAAATCAAATAATTAAATAAAAAAAAAAATTAACTAGTTTTTAGTTTTTGATTCCCGAATATCCAACCGATTAATTAATTCTTTGTAACGTACTCTATTCTTCTTTGCAAAATAAGATAGCAGTCGTTGTCGTTTTCCTAGAATTTTTCGTAAACCCCTCTGAGATAAATAGTCTTTTCTATGCAATTCCAAATGTGAGGTAAGTCTTTGTATCTTATTAGTGAAACTTAGTATTTGAAATTCACTAGATCCTTTGTTTTCTTCTTTTAATTCTTGTGAAATAACTGGGATGAATGAATTTTTTACCATAAAATGAAAGCCCCTCTTTTATTAAATATTAAATGAAGATATTTTTCTTGATCAGTAATAATAAAAAGAATGGAAAATGTAATTAAAATCGAATATAGAATAGGAATATAGAATATATTAATAGCTAAATAATATAATAATTTTAGTGTATTTAAATTTTATATACACAATAATCTTTACTTCATTAGTAATTCCTGCTTTTGTTAAATCAAATTTTTTATTAAAAAATCCACTTTTCTTTTATTCGACTAGAGAGAAAAAAAGATAGTATATTTCTTTTCTTACAAAAGCGAAAAATTTATACCTAAAAAAAATGAATTAATGAATTTTAAAATCGACTTGATACGTACATATATCAGACCAGAATAGGGAATGTAAAAAATACATGTGTCCACTTCTCTCTTTTCTTATATTAGATCAGAACGTTATGATATATACATCAAAAATGCACCCTTACCGAATTTTTAATTGTGGATATATATGTATCCTTACCATACCGAATCGGCTGGCGTTGTTAGTATCAAACCAATATCGATTCATACAAGCTAAATCTTCTAATCGATAATTGGGCCAAAGAAAAAGTTTTAATTTACTTAGTAGGGTATTTTTATATCTATCACAATCTTTGCTTTTATCAAACCCGTAGCTACGGTGTTTTATGTTATTATCATTCAAAATGTATCTGTTTATATGAATATTATTTCTATTTTTTGGTTGTGAAGTGAAAGAAATTAGAATTCTTAATTCTCTACGCCGTTTCGGCGATAAAATGTTTTCAGGAACAAGCAAATCATAATTATTTTTGTCTCTATTTCCAATTCGATTTTGATGTCTTTCAATAAATTTGGTAGAATTCTTTTTATCAGCATAGCCCTTTTCCCTGTATTTTTGCTTAATTTGTTCTTTGCTCTTATGAACCAATAAAATACCTAGAATTTGGTACATAATAAATTGTCCATCATTTTTTACCGACAGACGCAACGGTTCGATAATCAATAGTCCTTTTTTCATCAATTCGGTCAGCGTTAAATCCTTCTGAATCATCAGAATATCCAGGCTTATTTCTTCCCTTTTAATAGAGGATATAATAATTTCTCGTGGATTTGTCAGTCTAAGCAGGAGACAATATACTTTGATATTATTGATTATTTTTTGATTTAAAGAATCATCCCATCTTAATTGAAAACATAAATACCTTTTTAGGAAGAAATCGAGCTCCGCTTCCGTATTACTTTTGTATTGTTTTTTCTTTCTACGTTTTTTCCTGTCCGATTCCACATAATCTTCTTCAATATCTTTTTCTTGATTGACGAAAACTGATCGAAGATCCGCTCGGTCTTCCGATTCGTTTTCCTCATGCGTTCTATTTTCAAATTTAATAGATTTTTTTTCAAGAGATATAAAAAGATTGACATTTTTCTTGTTGTTGATTTTTTGATTTTCACTAATATTGTCATTTCTATTAAAATTGAAAAGAAGTAATTGGATTGGTATTGCCCAGGGTTTTATCTTATATATTTTGTACAATATGACAAATTTTTGAAAGAACCAAAGTTCTAAATTGGATATAGGATCGTTTAATATTTCGTCATTCATTCCCATCCAATCAAAAAGATTTTTTTTTTTTTTAGATGAATTAGTTTCTTGATCTTTGCGAAACCTACGAAAAAAATGATTTTTCTTATCAATTTTATTGGTCATTTGATATTTATTAGGGTCCGTTTTATTATTTTTTTTATGTTTGGTTCCAGTATCGATCCAGTACGCAATATGGACTTTCTTTCTAAGACAAAAATTAAGAATTCTCCAATCAAAATATTTTCTAGCTGGGGTTTTCTCCATATCGATAATATCATCCTCTGTTAGATAATTATTGATAAGAATACTACCTAACATATCCAAAAATTTGCTTGTATTTGGGTTGTAATTATAAGGAACCTTTTTATTTCCTTTTAATAGGGATCTATAAATATATGAGTCTTTCTGATCATGATGATTAATATATTTATATGATAAAAGATTATATCGAAAGTTTTTTTTCAAATTCTCTTTTTCTTTTTGCTTTGATAATAGGTCTGCTTCAAAATTATTTTGTTTTTTGTACTGAATTAATGATTTGAATTGGTCTTTTTCATATAAATTCCATTTTGGTAAAGATTTTTTTTGAACCATACAGCCTTGATTCATTTTAGTTTGCCATATTAATCTATACCATCGAATCTGATAAAAATTGTATTTATATTGATAAGGACTCCTTAACCATTTTTTCCATTGACTCATTGCAGAATTTAGAAAAATTTTCTCTTTTAATTCGGGATGAAATAGCCCTTGGTCCCAAAAATAATCTTTTATTTCAGTCTTAAGAAATAGGGATGTTCCGTGATATTGAAGGACAGATTTTAACTTATATAAATTAATAATTTGGATTTGTGATAATTTATAAAATACATATGCTTGTGACAAGGAGGATCTGTCAGAAGAAATTTTTGAATTGTTTTTATTATTATTATTTATAAGACTAATATTCCTTTTATTATGTGACTTTTTTATAATCGAAATAAAGTGAATTCGATTTCGACTTGTTTTATCAATTCTTTTATGATTTTCTTTGTTATTGTAAATGTATTTAGGAATAATTTTCCTTGTTGATTGAAGAAAAAGTTGTGCATTGATTCTCGGAATATTAATGATAACTATAAAGATATCTATGTATAGCCTTTCAATCAAAATTCTTATAAAAAAATAGGATTTACGAATCAAGCGAGCATTTCTTTTTTTTAATATTTGTAAATTTTTTTTTGATGATTGTAATTTTTTAGCATTATAGTTTATTTTGTTAGGGCGAATATTCATTTCGGAGCTTATAATTTTGTTTGTCTTTTCTTTTGTAATTTTGTCTATTTGATTTAAGATTGCGTTTGTTCTAGCCGTCATATCTTTCATTTTTTTTTCTGTCAGTGAATAATTTGTCCAATCTATAAATTTAATTTTTGGAGACGATTTTTGAATTGTCCGATTATTGATTATCGACTCCGTTTCTTTTTTAGTTTCATTTAATTCATAGACTTCTCTAAACCAAAATAAGAAAATTAGGTTTCTTTTTGATTTAAAAAATTTGTTTATTATTTCTTTTAGAAATAGAAGGTTTTGGATGAACCAAGTTTTTTTTTCTTTGGATAAATTGAGAAAAACTTTCCTTTTTTCGTTTAAAGTTTTTATAACTAAAAAAAAATTCTTTTTCAACTTTCTAATTTTTTTTTCGAGTTTTTTAAAAATCGGGTCAAAAAGGGAAAATCGTTTTCGAGGAGAACCAAAGGGCCGTTCGGTTTCCATTCCCCAAACTGTTAAAAAACAAAAATCGTTTTTTTGATTTTTCCTTTTCCTTACATCGTTAAGAATATGAGAGGATTTTGACTTCGATCTGTGCCAAGGTTTTAAACGAAAAGGAAATAGGATTTTTATTTGAATACCGTCTGTTAACCAGTTTTTCGGGAATTCTTTTTCTGATAATTGAACTCCATTATAGGTGCATTTAACATGCATTTCTCTATTCCAATCCGTTAAATCCTCGGACCATTCAGGAATTTGAAAAAATAGCATACGAATCATATTTTTAGCTATTATTAATGAAGGTAATAGAATATATTTTCGAAGAAGTGATTGAGTTACTAAAACACAACCTCTTATTACTTGAGCGAACACAATGCTATCCCAAGCTTCAGCTATTTCTATTTGGGTTTTTTCTTCTCTTTTGTCTTCGTCTCTTTTGTCCTTTTCTTTTTTCTCATTTTTGTTTGTTTTTTCTCCGTTATAAGTAGAATCGGAAATCGTGAATTCTTTGTTTTTACACATCCAATTTCGAAATATTATTTTCATCAGTTCAGAAATATCAAAAGAAAAAAAAAGAGAATTGTCCAGCCTGTCCAAAAAAAGAGGAGAATGCATATTTGCTTGAAACAGTTTCCAAATAACTGTTTTACGTCGTTGGTTTCGCATTGAACCCTTTATTATGTTTCGACGAAAGTCCGATTGTTGTGAATAACGTATTAAAGCCACTTCGTCAGCTTGATCAGGATTAGTTCTGTCTTTGGTATTATTATCACTATCTGTATTTTGTTGATTATCAGTAAAGATTACTACACGTTTGGCTTTTCGTGAACGAATCCCATGATCTTCTCCTACGCTCTCTTCATTTTCTCCTTCTTGTTGTTCTAAATCGTCAATTAATTTGTACGACCATCGAGGAACTTGTTTACTTATTTCTTTTATTCCATTCGATTTTTTTATAATTGTTTTATTGTTAGGATCCGTTATAACTCCATTGAATACAAATTTGAAATTTTTTATTTGATTTTCTAAATTCATTTCGTCTTCTTTAGAAAATAATGAAAGTTCCTTAAAATTAAAACTTGATTTTACTGAAAATTCATTAATTAAGTTCAAAAAATAGACAATTTCTCTTGAAAATGATTTTCTATCAAATGGATTAATTTTTTGTTCAAATTCTTGATAATTATCAAGATAATTAGTATTAAGAAGAATAATATAGATTTTATTTATCCAAACCTCATCTATGTAATTCTTTATGGAATTTTCATTTATGGTTAAGGTTGAAGGTGAAAAAAAAAATTGGATTCTCCCGCGGCTAGACCTGTTCACTAACGGATCATATATTTTAGGTAAATATTCCTTTTTGGTTTCATTATTACATAATCGAGTCTTTTTTTCCAATATATTCAGAGTAAGAAATCCTTTATCTAA